AAAAAACTACTTGAATAAAGGGCAGAATTAAGACAGATCCAGATCAAACTTAATATATTAAGCATAACAAACATTTTGTTCTTGAGGGTAATTATATTTATTTTGATTGAGTTATTAATAAGTTGAGTTATTTAGATTGAGTTATTTAGAGAAGGGTAAATGAATAAAAATAAATTAGATATACCAAAAACCCTTCTTTGATTTGAACTTGACCAATCAAAAATCCTTCAACTTCAATTCTCAAATCAAAAGTGAATAGGATAAATCATACTTTCATACAATATCTTAATTGAATTAGATGTAATGATCAATAAATTCATTAGTTTAATTCTATATCTACACATATAAAAATTCTATCAATAAGCTAATATATTTAATAGATATTTAGACTGAAGTTGACGAACAACTAGTACCAATATTAGTGTTTATTAGTATTGAATAGAAATGGGGCGTGGCCAAGTGGTAAGGCAACGGGTTTTGGTCCCGGTATTCGGAGGTTCGAATCCTTCCGTCCCAGAGCGTATTTGTCCACACACCCAACACATTATGATATTATCGCAGCCTTAGCCCATATATATTGATATATATGACCTATATTATGATAGGTCGTTTCTATTTTATCTGAATAAATCAGAATAAAATTAAAGGTTACTTTTTTGAACAACCTTGTGTTTAAGAGTATAATATTGAAAACGTTTTATTCTTAATGAGCCTTCTCTGAATCATATATTTTTAACAAATTTAATCGTGTTCAAATAACACATAGATGTAATAGAATCTATTTGTGATCTATCTCTGAAATTGATGATTTCTTATGAGTTCTTAGTACTCGAAGAAGTGTGAAATTGTTGAATTTATCTTATCACTATCAAGTTATTTGAAGATACAGATTCAAAAAGAACTTATTTATTTGAATTTTAGTCATGTTATTTTTATTTATAATTAAAAAATATATTTTTTATTTCTAGTTTATATTATTGCGACTTTGTCAGAAACTCTATTTAATGATAGAAGATAGTATAGAAGGAAAAAAGAAAATATAGATTACTAGGTACCGACCGAACCAATGACTATTCATGATTCCATAATGGAATCAATTACATACCGGTTCCAAACTAAAGAAATGTTATGGTAAAACTTCGTTTAAAACGATGTGGTAGAAAGCAACGTGCGACTTGAAGGACACGATCCGCTGTGGATTCTTACACCCACCATTTTTATATTATATAGGAATTATATAGGAATGAAAGTGCTTTTGTCTCGACATCGTTTGTTCTGTTCCACCATAACTCTCATTTTTTTTTTGGGGGGGGGAGGGGTTGTGATGGAAACTGTATCGTACAGGATGGAGCTCGAGCAGAACATATTGATTCATTTATCGGAGGCAAGAATCTAGGGTTAGTATCAATTAATAAATTGGGATAACTTTATTAAGTATATTTTCGATATAGAAATCGAAAGGATCCAATTCAAGGAAGTCTAAAATTCAAAAGTAAAATTTTTTGGAATTTGGAAAACACTTTCGATCAAATCAAAAATTGATTTCACAGGAATCAATCATTCGTATGATTTTTTGATCGAAAGAAATCACAACAAATGGTATGTTGCTGCCATTTTGATTGAAACCGAAACGATTAAAGATCACTGAAGTAATGTCTAAACCCAATGATTCAAGGCAAAGAAAGATAAAGGATCCTAGAACAAGGAAATACCATTTTCAATTGTCTCAACTACGAGAACTATGAAGAATCAAAATAGATTCGAAAGGAGACAGACAAAAAGAAAGGGGATTAGAGACCGCTCAATAAACGAAATGCGTATAAAGGTTTCCTTTTGGAATTATCCAACTTGAGTTATGAGAGTGCAAATTACAAATACGAATAATTTGTTTGGTTGGGGAAAGAATAAGAAACAAGTATTTCAAGCATATGATGATAAATAAAAAGAAAGAAAATTATTGGTCTAATTCATTTGATGATTTTAGGGATATATTTGACATTAAAATTTTATACATCAAAATAACTTGAATTTTCTTGAGCCGTACGAGGAGAAAACTTCTTATACGTTTCTCGGGGGGGGGGATTATTTACATCTATCCCAATGAGCCATTTATCGAATTGTTGCAATTGATGCTCGATCCCGAAGAGAAGGAAGAGCTCTTCGTAAAGTAGGTTTTTATGATCCGATAAAGAATCAAACCTATTTAAATGTTCCTGTTATTCTATATTTTCTTGAAAAAGGGGCTCAGCCTACGGGAACTGTTCATGATATTTCAAAGAAGGCGGGTGTTTTTATGGAACTTCGCCTTAATCACCAATCAAAATTCAATTAACGAAATATATATATAAATATATATAAATTAATTAAAGGGGGTGTGGGTGATTTGTATAGAGTTTTGTATAATCTTTTCTTTGCTTTTTTTTTCTCCTACATAATGTCGTCTTTTATAACGATAAAAGTCTATTTCCATGTCAATGGGCGCTTTTCAGCGGAATTATATGAAGAAAGAAAAAAAGCAAAGGGTTTATATTTCCTTTTTTACTTACTTATATTGATTGATATTAATTGAATAAACGGGGTTTTTTATACTTCATTTGTTTAATTTATTCGTCCGTCTATACCTTTTAGTCTATATGTAGATTATATATGTAGTGCCAATCCAACATAAATCCTTAGTTTTTCATTTTAATAAATTGAAATTAAAACTTCAATTCAATTTTTCAATTTATTATTATATTTTTTGTCTATTTTTCTATTGTATTCTTTTCTCAACATTCACATTCATATTGACAACAGTGTATCGAATAAATATAATCTGAGCGTGAATAAATAAATCTATTTATTTCCGTCCTATCGATTTTATTTTATTCAAATAACCAAATAAAGGGTTCATTGGATGTGGTGTGATACAAGAAGTCTTTTTTTTTAATGAAGAAAATATAATAATGGATAACATAAAAGACAAGAGTTGGTCGACAAATATTTTTATTTTCATTTATATTTTTATCAGATCTGTTCATCTTTAATTATGTTCATAATTTATTATAAATTTTTATATTTTTTTTTTTAATAAATTGATTGTGCCGTACAATTCAATCTCTTTATTTATTGGGATTCCGTTTGTATCTATACATTCTAATTATTTTAGTTCGGGTTGCTAACTCAACGGTAGAGTACTCGGCTTTTAAGTGCGGCTAGCATCTTTTACACATTTGTATGAACCAACGGATTCGTCTATACCATCGGTAGAGTTTGTAAGACCACGACTGATCCGGAAAGGAATGACTGGAAAAAGCAGCATGTCGTATCAATAGAGAATTCTAAGAATATTTCATTCTTACTGTATAAGAGTATAAGAATAGGGCCAAACCCTTGTTTAAATTGTTTGAATTATTGGCTTGGAACAAAATCAATTTAAAAATTTTAAAAAGCAAAAAAATTCAAACTAAATTGAAAGTTGGGTCCAGTAAAAAAATGGATAGAACCTATAGTTAGGTTCCAATTATACGAAAACATAAAGTAACGAGCTCCTGTTATTAATTTTTGACTGATTACCTGATCTAATTAGACGTTAAAACTATATTAGTGCTTGACGCGGGAAAGGCTTTTACCCTGAGTGTATTATTGATTTTTTATGAATCCTAACTATTAGTTATCTCCATTATGTGGCGGAGATAAATGTGTATGAAGAAGGCAGTATATTGATAAAGAATTTTTTTTTTTTTCAAAATCAAAAGAGCGATTGGATTGCAAAAATAAAGGACTTCTAACCATATTCTTATCCGAGAATAAACATAAACCAATTGGGTTAAAAAAGGAAGGACAGAGAGTCTGTTAATGAGTCGTACCTTTTTACGAGGTATCCATTTTTTTTTTATTATTTATTAAAATTATAAAATAATACCTTGTTTTAACTCTATCGTACTATAGTATCATTTGATAACCCAATACATTCCATCCTATTTTCGGCTCAAATCTAATTGAAATGGCAGAATTTCAAGGATATTTAGAACTAGCTAGATCTTGGAAACATGACCTTCTATACCCACTTATCTTTCAGGAGTATATTTATGAATTTGCTCGTGATCATGGTTTAAATAGATCGAATTTGTTGGAAAATGTGGGTTATGACAGTCAATATAGTTTCCTGATTGTAAAACGTTTAATTACTCGAATGTATCAACAGAATCATTTGATTATTTCCGTTAATCATTCTAACCAAAATCAAGTTTTTGGGTTCAATAAGAATTTGTATTCTCAAATGATATCAGAGGGGTTTGCAGTCGTTTTGGAAATTCCATTTTCCCTACGATTAGTATCTTCTTTAACGGAGGCAGAAATCGTAAGGTATTATAATTTACGATCAATTCATTCAATATTTCCTTTTTTAGAGGACAAATTCCCACATTTAAATTATGTATCAGATGTTCTAATACCCTACCCGATTCATCTGGAAATCTTAGTTCAAACCCTTCGCTACTGGGTAAAAGACGCCTCCTCTTTGTATTTATTAAGACTTTTTCTTTACGAGTATTCTAATTCTAATTGGAATAGTCTTATTATTCCACACAAATTTATAAATAAATCTATTACTATTTTTTCAAAAAGTAATCCAAGATTTTTCTTGTTCCTGTATAATTCTCATCTTTGTGAATACGAATCCATCTTACTTTTTCTCCGCAACAAATCTTCTCATTTACGATTAACAGCTTCCGGTGTCTTTTTTGAGCGAATATATTTCTATGGAAAAATAAAGCCTCCCGTAGAAGACGTCTTTGCTAATGATTTTCCGATTAGCCTATGGTTTCTCCAGGATCTCTTCATGCATTATGTTAGATATCAAGGAAAATCTATTCTGGCTTTAAAGGATACGGATCCGCCCCTTTTGATAAATAAATGGAAATATTTTTTTGTCCATTTATGGCAATATAATTTTTATGTGTGGTTTCAATCAGGAAGGATGTATATAAACCAATTATGCAAGCGTTCCCTTGTCTTTT